CATTGATTCCACTATGATTGGTAATCAATAATAGAAGAATTCCTTCATTTCATAAAGAAGATAGGGGATATAATTTACATGGATATAGTAAGTCTCGCTTGGGCTGCTTTAATGGTAGTCTTTACATTTTCCCTTTCGCTCGTAGTATGGGGAAGGAGTGGACTTTAGGAGTACTACTAATTGAGTAATTAAATTGTATCAATTGTTTAATTGGTCGTTTTGCGAAGCGTTGAGTGATCTGTATATCGTGCATTTCACTAACATTTTAGACTCCTAGAAATTGTATTTATGATTCATTTGATGTCACGTTTAAGCATGATACATCAATGGGTCTACTACTCCTTTTCCAAATTTCAAGAAGTTACCATAGAGCTACGTGGATCATCCGTTAATGGCTCAATCAAGAAAATAACTTCTTGGGAATTTTAATTGAATTCCTTGGTTTAGTTTTCTTCGTTTTATTTTTATAATTTCTCTTATTTATTATATTTTTCATTTCTTAGAATTTCTCTTAACTCATATATATACTAATAGCTTCGATAGATCCCGGGATCTATATTTATTTATGAAAATTCTAAGAAACCTAGAAATTCAGTTAGAATAGAACAGTTGACCTTCGATTATTTTGGATTGGTCAAAATTCATACAAATGGATGGATGTAGCGAAAAATAGAATTAGAGTACTATTTACATATACAAAATAGTATATATATATGTACTACATATTTATTGTCAATCGATCTATATCAAGCCTATATCCGTATACAAAAGTATACCTAGATAGTATGGTATAAAGATTTACATACTATTTATAATACTATATTTAATTTAGAATAATATATTCTATTCTTTCTTATTATATTCTATTATATTGAATTATTATATAATAATTCAATATAATAGAATTCTTTTAAGAATTAAATAATTAGAATAGAATATTCTAATATACTAATATAATAGAATAATCAGAATATAAGAATTCCAAAATAGAGTTTCATATTAGTTTTTTTATCATACTATCTTAGATAGCGTTGATTCCGTCCCGATTATTTCATTTAAGACTTGGAGTTTGAATTCCTTCCCGATTATTTCATTTAAGACTTGGAGTTTGAATTCCTTTCATTTCTTTAATTATTGATAAGAACTAATAAGTTTCAGTCAAATTAATCATTTTGACTGACTGTTTTTACGTAGATGATAAGTAAAAAGGCGGTAGGAACTAGAATAAAGAGTGCAGTAGCAATAAATGCGAGAATATTTACTTCCATAATCTCATTGTTTTTTTTGCTTCGCAATAACTCGGGATCTAATCCCATAGAGATGATAAATTTGACTCCTAGAAATTCAATGGGATGAATTACATCCTAATAATATGGAATCGGATCAATATTATGAATAACAATATCTGATCTATCAAATCGATTCATCGTCGAGAATTGAATAATATAACATAGAAAGATCCTTTATCCATACCAAATCAAAATGGGATTCCCGATCCAATCAATAAAGAATCCCATTGAATTTTTCATCCTTTTCCACTCTTAATTTTCTATAATAAAATTAAAAAATCTTATAGAATTCCATTTGATGAATACATTTTATTATACTATTTACATATCTTATACTATTTATAAATAATATATACAATTATTCTATACAATTATTCGATAAGGTATAAGTATTCTATTGTCCCCGGACCCAAACAATAAAAAAGGTGAAATAGAAAAAAATTCTAAACTAAGTTTTTTTGTGATGATTTCATTTTGAATACGGAGAGGCATGATCCATATGAATCCAGGACAGGTATAAAAGATAGAATATTCTAACAAATTTACTAAAAAGGAAGGGACTTTCTTTGATTTTTATTTTCTTAGGATCCTCAATCCTTGGATTGGTACTGGTGCGTATACATCAAAAATTCAGTATGCAATTTGAATGAGACTGAGAGAAATTGTTTCCAATTAGTAATTGAGAGTACATAAAATCGGAGCTATAAAATATACTATATATAATAATATATAAGAGATGGTTTAAAAAGTACTTAGTAGAGTGAATTATGTTAAATCCTCACTGTGCATTATACAATAAAAAAGTACGCATATTATATGTAATATGGGTTAAAATATGAGTATTTCATTACATTTCATAATAGAATAGTATGGTATCTCGCAAAATTTCTGACTACAACGATACTGCTGATTATACCAATCTACATATACCTCTCTCCTTTATCAATCGGCGGTACTCTACTAGTAGAATAAAGAGAAATTCCCATATTTGTTTGATGCTGATGAGAAATGTGAAAGAAAAACAGAAGAAATAAAGGTACTCGCTGCGAATTCTATTTTGCTTGCTCCATCTTTCCATTTTCCATGAAAAAGGAAAAATGGATCAATCCTAGTTCGAGTTCGGGACTGACGGGGCTCGAACCCGCAGCTTCCGCCTTGACAGGGCGGTGCTCTGACCAATTGAACTACAATCCCGATGAGGCGTACAGCAT